AAATAATATTGCCAGAAATTGACAAGGTGGCATTTCCATTTCTTCATCAGAAAATGAGTCCCTCTTGAACCCAAAATCGCTTTTCCTTGATATCGAACATAATGCATAAAAGGATCCTTGAAGACCCATAGAGTCTTCTCAACATAATTAGAATTTCGGCACACTACAAGATGTTCTATTTTTCTATAAAAATGTGTTCGCTCATGAAAGACTCCAGAAGATGTTAATCGTAAATAAGAAGATTGTTTACGAAGAAAAACTAATAAAAATTCGCATTCAGATCCATAAGAATTATATAAGAACCGAAATAATTTTTTATTTTCTTTTGAAAATACGTAAATAGATTTCTTCGGGGTAGTGAGACTATTCGAATTATAATATTCGTGGAGAAAGAACCGCAATAAATGCAAAGAGGGAACATCCTGGATCCAGGATTGAAGGATTTGGACCAAGATTTCCATATGGATGGAGTGGGGTATTAGTATATTTGACAGATAATTTAAATGCAATAATTTATCCTCTAAAAAAGGAAATATTGAATGAATAGATTGTAAATTGTGAGATTTCGGTATTTCTTTTTCTTCAAAGGAAGATATTAATTGCAGCGAAAATGGAATTTCCACAATGACTGCAAAACCTTCTGATATCATCTGAGAAAAAAAACAGGAATAAAAATAATTGTTGTGTCCAACGAATCGATTTTGGTAAGAATCATTAACCGAATAAATCAAATAATTTTGTTGATACATTCGAATAATTAAACGTTTCACAAGTATTGAACTAGATTTATTGTCATAACCCAAGGATTTCACGGGTTTATCGAAAATCGAACTATTTAACCCGTGATCATAAGCAAATACATAAATATACTCTTGAAAGAGAAGTGGATATAGAAAGTGTTGTTGCCGAGATCCATCTTTTTCTAAATATCCTTGTAATTCTTCCATTTATATTTCTACTTGAAGCAGAGGTAGGGGGCATTTCTTGGGTTATCAAATGAATGATACATAGTGCAATATGGTCAAAACAGGGTATTATGTATTCTATTATGTATATAGAATAGTAATAAAAAAAATATATACCCCGGAAAGAGGGAGTCCAATCAACAGATCTTTTTACTCTCTTTCAAATTGATTTATCTTCGTTCTAATTCCAAGAGAATAAAAACCCTTTATTTTTATTTTTGCAACCCGATCGCTCTTTTGACTTTGGAATTCATTCTCTTTATCAGTATACTGTTTCTTTTACACATCTGTCTCTAATCCATAATAAAGAATAGTTAGGATTCATTAAAAAAAAAAAAAGAAAAAATGAATGGTCTACTTACAGTTACAGGAGAACGCACCCTTTCCCGTATCGGGCACTAATCTAATCTATTTTTAACGTCTAATTAGATCGGGTAATCATTCAATTCAAATTAAGAACATAAGCTCGTTGCCTTTTGTTTTACCAGAATTGGAGCCATAGGGCCCTATCCATTTATTCACTAGACCAACTGTAAAGGATAAACTCAAAGTTCCACTTGAATTTGTCATTTTCAATTTCATTAATTTAATCAATTTGTTATTTGATTAAATTAATGAAATTTTAATTTTTTACGACATGCTGCTTTTTCCATTCATTACCTTTGAGGATCAGTCGTGGTCTTATAGACTCTACCAATAGTCTGGACGAATTTGTTGCTTCATCCAAACGTGTAAAAGATCATAGTCGCACTTAAAAGCCGAGTACTCTACCGTTGAGTTAGCAACCCAAATAAAAAAAATAGGATATGTAGATACGATCAAAATTTGAAATAAATTGAATTACACTTACACTGCACGACCCTACCAAAACATTGAACTAATAACAAATCTTTCTTTTTTATTTGTTGATCAATTCGAATTATATTATAAAAAAATTATAAAGATTAAAAGACTAAAAGTTATAAAAAATGTACAGATCATATGAAAAAACACTAGATCTCTAATAGAGATGCCAAAATTATGACAGACCAACCTTTTTGATTTTTTATTTTCCTTTACTCTTTACTTAAGACTTAAGTTTAAGTTAAGGAAAATGTAAGTTAAAGAAAATTGATAAAATACATCTTATATGAGAGTCAACCCGGCAATGCAAACCCATGAAGTGAAAACCCAATATGATAATGATATACCCAATATGATAATGATATGGGGTCGGGATTCGGGATAAAGAGATTTTTTTATCTACGATCAATTATATTTGTTCAATACATCATTGTCAATATGAATGCAATGTTGAGAAAACAAATAAAAAATGAAATAAATCAAATAAGGATTTGTGTTGAATTGGCACAACATAACATAAATAAGAAATTTTTGTGGAAAAAATAAGGAAGAGATAAAGACGGGTCTATTCAATCAATAGAAGAGGTACAATAAGCAAAATTAATCCCTTGTTGGTTGGTGGATTCCCATAACAAGAAAAAAGTAAACTTTAGTCAAGAAAAAAGCAAATTTTCGATAAAAAATTGTAGGTATTGTAAGTAAATAATTACACAAAGATAGATATTATATTAACCCCTTTTTGTTGTTGTTTTTTCTTTTAATTAACTCGAATAATTAACTCGAAGTTCTTTCTTTAAAAAATTCTGCCTTCCTTAAAATGTCATAAACAGTTCCTGTTGGTTGAGCACCCTTTTCAAGGAAATATAGAATAGTAGGAACGTTTGAATAAGTTTGATTCTTTATCGGATCATAAAAACCCACTTTTTGAAGATCTCTTCCTTCCCTTCGGGATCGAACATCAATTGCAACGATTCGATAGATAGCTCATTGGGATAAATGTACATAAACAATCCCCCCTAGAAACGTATAGGAGGTTTTCTCCTCATACGGCTCGAGCTCGAGAAAAAAAAAGAATTTTATTCTAATTTATGTATATCCATATCTTTCTGTTCTGTATATAATGTCAAATAGTAAACAGTCAAATAGTAAACACAAAATAATGAATTAGACTATGATTGATTTCAGTGATTGATTTCAGTCACTTTTTTGTTCTTCCTTACAAAAAAAGAAATTTCATTCATACTCATAACTCAAGTTGGGTAATTCTGACAGAGTACGAAGGAAAATCCTTAGACATTTATTGAGCGGTCTCTAACCTCTTTTGTTTGTCTCATCTCGAATCTATTTTTTTCCTCATTCTGATCCAATTTTTGAGACAATTGAAAATAGTGTTTCCTTGTTCTGGAATCCTTTATCTTTGCTTTGTGAAATCATTGGGTTTAGACATTACTTCGGTGATCCTTATTCCTTTCAAATCAAAAGGGCAGCAACATACCTTTTGTTTAGAGCAGCAACATACCTTTTGTTTTTTGTTATTTCTTTTCTTTCTATTCTATAGACTATAGAAATGGAATACCTAGAGAAATAGAATACGAAGAATTAATTTCCCTGTGATACATTTTTTGATTGAAATAGTTTTATCAATTCCGAAAAAAAAATGTATTTTTTTTTTTTCAAACTTGTTTCGAATTTGAACCTTTCGATTTATTTTATATATTGAAGATATACTTACAAAGTCAAAGTTGGTCTAACTTATTGATTGGCACTAACCCTAGATTCTTCCCCTTGATAAATGAATCAAATCAATCCTTTCTGCTCGAGCTCCATCATGTACTATTAACCTAAGACAAATTAGGTTCCTAATGAAAAAGAACAAACTATGTCGAGCCAAGAGCATCTTCATTCCTATAGAAAATGGTGGATGTAAAAATCCACAGCCGATCATGTCCTTCAAGTCGCACGTTGCTTTCTACCACATCGTTTCAAACGAAGTTTTACCATAACATTAACATTCCTCTAATTTAGTTTAGAATTTCATTTCAAACCGCGATGAAATTGATTTAATATGTAATCATGAATAGTGAATAGTCATTGGCTCAACGGGCAAGGCAGCATATGCAGCATATAATAATCCATACTTTCCACCCACGGTATGGATAGAAAAGTATTGTATTTCATTTATATGGAGAAAGCGGAAAAAGTTCAGCAAGGATCCAATTTCTTTAACTCGATATTCTATCATATGAATGAAACATATTTCTAAAAAAAGAGGTTTGCTTAAGACTCATTTACATCTCCAACAGATTGTTCGGTACAAGCAATTAGGAAAAATCTTTTTCTATAGCAAAAAAACTAGAAACCTAAAATCCTTTAATTTAATATCATCCAATCCCGGAACAAAATCAATTATTATATTAGTTAAATAAACTATTCCAATGACCTAAAAAGGTTATAATTTTCTAGGTAATATTGAGATAATATTGATTTATGATACTTCCTCGAGTACCAACCAAGAGTTCATAAAAAATGTTTTCATTTTTTTAAAATCTCCGACTCCAACATCATGACTGGAAGGATGTTTTCTAGATTAAACTGGATTTCTAATTCAATTACCCAGTCAACGCAATAAGAATGATGAGTAGCTAAAAACTTTTAGCAGATATTTCCCTAAAGAGACACAAATTTCACCATGTCCATAATTCAATTGGTTTTAATTGGTTTTATTTAAAACTAAAACAAAGAACTAAAACAAAGAGGTAAATTCAGAATCTAGTTTATCTATTTTCATGAGTATGGAATAGAAAAGGTCTCGTGTAAGGCAAGATTAAGATCGTTATTTTGAAATGCTTTTTTTTAGATGAAAAATCGGAATCAAGAATCGTAAGAGTTTGGTCTTTTTGTATCATCCAACGAACAATTGTTACTGGGAGTAATCATGGATATTTAATTTAAAGAATCAGAAATCCCCTTCCACGGACCCTTTTCACTTAACCTAACCAAAACACCATTGTTATTTCAATAACACAACACAATTGTTATTTCAATAACACAACACAATATAATAACAATACACAATATATATCATACATATAGATAGGTATAGGAATAGGTCTTGTTTATTTTATATGGATTTTGTTTTACTTTTTACTTCAGGTTCAACAATTTTTCCATCAATCCCATAAAATAAAAAGATGAAATTAGTACCAATAACTCCCTGCTCTTTAGTCTAGTCTCCAGATAGAATGTGAAATTGGAATACCCTATTACTTTAGACCTTGCGTTGTGTGGAACGGAATAAAGGTGCCTTTGTTTCACACTTCAATTCAGAATGCATCATGTGAAAATAAATATTTCATGAATATGGGACATCCAATTTCCCTAACTAACTAACTTAAAAATGAATATGACATAGTACGGTACGGGCATATTCTGAATGTGAATCATAGACCCAAAATTTTTTGAACAAAATTGTTTGAATAAAAAAAAATGATTTCTACCTGTATTTGACACTTGATTGTGCTTGTAAAAAATCAAATGAATTCTTAGAAGTTAGAAGAAATTCTAAGAATTCAGAACAAAAGGTTGTTCTCTTTAAGATTTTTCTGTTTTATGTGGGATACAATGTGATCTCATCTTTCGTTTCTATCCGAAACGACCTGGGACGGAAGGATTCGAACCTCCGAATAACGGGACCAAAACCCGCTGCCTTACCGCTTGGCCACGCCCCATTTTTCCTGTTTAGCACTAGTCAAGACTAGTATTTTTATTACTTATTCGTCAATCCCCCCCCCCAAAAAAAAAATGCATAATACATAATAAATACATTGCATAATACATAATAAATACATATGGAATATATTATTTGTTACTAGGATTTAACACATGTAGGTTAGATAGAGAATCTCAAAAATTCATTGATCATTACATGGAATTCAATTAAGATAATGTATGAAAGTAGAATTCCCTGTATTCTCATTTGAGAATAGAAGGAAGAATTTTTGATTTGGGAGAGTTCAAAAAAAAAAAGATTTTTTGACTTGCCTTTTTCATTTTTCCCTTATAAAAATAACTCAATCAAAATAAAATAAAATTATCTAATCTACAAGAACAAAATCTTTGCTATGCTTAATATCTTTAGCTTAATCTGTATCGGTCTTAATTCTGTCCTTTATTCGAATAGTTTTTTCTTTGCCAAATTGCCTGAAGCTTATGCCATTTTCAATCCAATCGTGGATGTTATGCCTGTCATACCTGTTCTCTTTTTTCTCTTAGCCTTTGTTTGGCAAGCTTCTGCAAGTTTTCGATGAAATCCTTAATACTTTGCCAAATCAATTCATTATTTTTTCGATAAAAAATTCTAAATTCTAAAAATGGATAAGATCGGCTAAGTCTTAGATTATAATTATAAACCCTCGATTCAAAAATGGAAATTCTTGTATATCGAATAACCGCAGAGATCCATTTTGATCAGCTTATTTACTCGTTCTGAACTTTCAGTGAACAAAAAGTTTATTGGGTCTAGGTCCCCCACAATAGCTAATTGTCGATATGACAAGAAATTTTTTGTAAGGAAGGAATAAAAATCTTATTATATTACAAAGAAATTCGTCAAATTTCTTGTCAAAAACTTGATTTTTGGGGAGTGTCATGTCAAATCAAACAAAATATGTGGTGAAAAGAAAAAATGGGTAATCTATTTCCTTTTTCGAAAATAATCTTATCTTGGAGATTGTGTAATGCTTACTCTCAAACTCTTTGTTTACACAGTAGTGATATTCTTTGTTTCTCTCTTCATTTTTGGATTCTTATCTAATGATCCAGGACGTAACCCTGGACGTGAGGAATAAAAAAAAAAAAAAGAGATTTTCGTTTTTCTTTTCTCATTTTTTCTTATTATTTTCTCTTTATCTATTCCATAATTTTATCCATTCCATAGATTTACTTGACCTATGAGAAAATCAAATCAAAGAAAAAAAATTCTTTCGAAATCGAAAATATCAGGTCAAGTAATCAGAGCGAACGGAGAGAGAGGGATTCGAACCCTCGGTACGAATAACTCATACAACGGATTAGCAATCCGACGCCTTAGTCCACTCAGCCATCTCTCCCAATTGAAATTTCATTTCAAATAAAAAAAAGGGGGGGGAAAGGAAAGATATTAGTAAAATTAGTAAGGTATTAGTAAAATTACTAAGTTTAATATTAATATTTTATTAATAAAAATGGAATATTCCATTTTTATTAATAAAATATTAATATTAAATAATATTTATTATAATATTTATTATTTTTATTTTCATTTTTATTTTATATTTATATATTTATTTACAATATAATTTATATTTTATTACAAATTTATTTACAATATATTACAATATAATTTATAAATTTATTTACAATATAATTTATATTTATTTACAAGAAAATGTTTACAATAAAATGCGCATATACAAGCGTATACAATATCAAAATCAAAATACAAATTTGTATTTTGTATATTGTATAATTGTATATGTATAATTGTATTATAATTGTATATATGTATTATATAATGAAATAATATAGTAATTTCATTATTTAATTATAAGTAATTTCATTATTTCATTTTACTATATTATTTCATTTGAAATTACTAATAAATTTACTAATAAATTACTAAATATATATTTATCTACTAAATATATATATATCTAAATAATCTAAATATATATATATATCTAAATAATCTAAATATATATATATCTAAATAATCTAAATATATATATAAATATAATCTAAATATATATATAAATAAATATATATATAAATATAATCTAAATATATATATAAATGAAATAAAATGAAATATATATATATATTCTAAAATAATAAAATAAAATGAAATGAAATTGAAATATATATATATTATAATATATTAATAAATATATTAATAAAATATAATAAATATATTAATAAAATATAATAAATATATTAATAAAATATAATAAATATATTAATTAATAAATATATTAATAAAATATATTAAATTTTAAATTAACATAAAAATATTAAATTAATATAAAATATATTAAATAATATTAAAATATATTAAATAATATAAAATTAATATTAAATTAATTAATATTAAATTAATAAAATTAATATCATATAAAAATCATATAAAAATTATCTATTAAAAAAATTGTATATAGATTTCTTATGAATTTTCATATTCATTTTTCTTTTTTATTAATTATTTTATAATTTATAATATAAATTGATTTCATTTTTATTTAATTTATTAAAAATATATAATTTATTAATTTTGATTAATTATATATTATATATATTAATAATTATATATTAAATTATATATTATATGACATATATTATATGACATATAATAATTATATATATTTATTATATATTATATATATATGACATATAATAATGTAATAATGACATATAATAATTATAACATATAATAATTATATAATATAATAATTCAAAATAAGAATTTCAAAAATATTATATGATTATATGATATAGAATAATCAAAATAAAAAAATAAAGATAAAAGATAATAAAGATAAAAGATAATAAAAGATATATAGATATATATAGATAATAAAAGATATATATAAAGATATATTATATATATATAATATAAAAAATAAAAAATTCATAAGAAATTAATAATAAATAATACAATAATAAAATAATGAAAATGTAAAATGTATAGTATAAATGTATAATGTATGTGGAATTCATCTTTTTTGTCTAGCTTCAATGACCCCTTCAGCTCGGAAATGCCTATAATCCAGCAAAAGCAAAAGTATAGGGATAACTTTATACTGTTATTTAAATTTATGTATATTATTTATGTATATTATTTGTTTTGTTATTTAGAAAAGCTTTTCTAAAAGCTTTGTGCTCTTCACCTTTTAAGTTAAGTCCCTAACTAGCAGGACTAAATATGCATCAACGCTATAATTTGGATGTTATCTTGATTGCGTCTCACTCCCCTGTTCGACAAATAGTCCATTCATATACAATAATGTATATGTAGCGGGTATAGTTTAGTGGTAAAAGTGTGATTCGTTCTATTAACAACTTCAAAAGTTAAGGGGTCTCTCAGTTTTTTTCATACTCCGATCAAAAACTTTATTTCTAAAAAATAAAAGGGTTTAATCCTTTACCTCTCAATAGCATATTTGAGTTTGAGGAAGAACATACATTCTCACGATTTGTATCCAAAGTCCTATTAGAAATTCCATTTTTGAAATCGAAAAATTGGATTATGTATATGAAGTCATGAAACATAATTTTTTTGAACTGGATCAATCAAGTCTTCCAATGGAATAAGTATGAATAAAGGATCTATGGATGAAGATACAAAAGTTTATTTCCAATCGTAACTAGATCTTCAATTTCGGTGTTGTAAAAGGGAAATTAAATTGAAGCCAAGCAAGCTAGAAAGGGTTGGTTTTGGTTTACTAGAACCATCAGCATATTGTTTCAGCTCGGTGGAAATCAAACTTCTCCTCAGGATCCCACGAGTGGAAATAGGGAACGAAGTAACTAGACTAGACGGATTTGGTATAATCCCTCTAGAGGAGAGGGATCATCTAGTAAGCGAGTAGTTTTGGATCCATTCAGACGAAAAGGCTGACATAGATGTTATGGATCCAATTTTGTCTCTAGGAATCCATCAATTTTCCATTCCATAAAGGAGCCGAATGAAATCAAAATTTCATGTTCGGTTTTGAATTAGAGACGTTAAAAATGATCAACCAACGTCGACTATAACCCCTAGCCTTCCAAGCTAACGATGCGGGTTCGATTCCCGCTACCCGCTCCATATTCTTTATTATGTATTATACATATTTATTATGTATTATACATACATGCATCATCAATTTGGATATGCATCTTATTCTCTAAAATATTTTCCTTTTTATCTAAACAAAAGAAAGTAAGGAAGAAAATAGGAAAGTAAGGAAGAAAATAGGAATGAAAAGCGTCCATTGTCTAATGGATAGGACAGAGGTCTTCTAAACCTTTCGTATAGGTTCAAATCCTATTGGACGCAATTTATTTCCATCTATTTTAAAATTGAAAATGGTTATACCAAGAAAGCCTTTTTGAATCATTCGAATCAGAACTATTTCTCTCGAATCAGAACTATTTCTCAATGATTACTCTTATACTAA